GGAGGAAGAAGATGAGGAAGAATCGACGGAAGATCATGAGATTCGTTCAAGAAAAGCCAAACGGGTGGTAATTTATACTGATAACAATCAGAATACTAATTCTGTTACTAGTATTATTAATACTAGTAACAATGATGAAGCAGAAGAAGTGGCTTTGATACATTACTCGCAACAATCAGATTTTCGTCGGGATATAATAAAAGGATCCATGCGTGCTCAAAGACGCAAAACGGTTACTTGGGAAATGTTTCAAGCAAATGCTAATTCCCCGCTTTTTTTGGATCGAATAAACAAAATATTTTTTTTTGATTCTTTTGATCTTTCTGAAATGATAAATTTCATTTTTAGAAATGGAGTAGGTAAAGAATCGGAATCGCAAATTTCTTATTCTTCTTTTGATAAAGAAGGGACAAAAGAACAGGAAAAAAAAGAGGAAAATGATCGAATAACAATAGCAGAAACTTGGGATAGCATTCTATTTGCTCAAGTAATGAGAGGTTTGATGTTAGTAACACAATCTTTTCTTAGAAAATATATTGTATTACCTTCATTGATAATAGCTAAAAATATGGGCCGTATGTTATTATTCCAATTTCCTGAATGGTACGAGGATTTGAAGGAATGGAATCGAGAAATGCACGTTAAGTGCACCTATAATGGTGTTCAATTATCAGAAACAGAATTTCCAAAAGATTGGTTAACAGACGGAATTCAGATAAAGATTTTATTTCCTTTTTGTCTGAAACCTTGGCGAAGACAAAGATCTAAGGTACGATCTCATTATATAGATTCAATGAAAAAACAAGTAAAAAAAGACAATTTTTCTTTTTTAACAGTATGGGGAATGGAAGCGGAACTTCCCTTTGGTTCTCCCCGAAAACGACTTTCTTTTTTTGAACCCATTTTTAAAGAACTCGAAAGAAAAATTAGAAAGCTAAAAAAACAATTTTTTCTCGTTCTAAGGGTCTTAAAGGAAAGAGAAAAATGGTCTCTACAAATTTCAAAAGAAAAAAAAGGATGGGTCATCAAAACAGTTCTTGTTATAAAGCGAATAATGAAAGAACTTGAAAAAGTAAATCCGATTTTTTCATTTGAATTGAAGAAAGTGAAAGTATATAAACCAAATAAAAATGGAAAAGATTCAAAAATAAATAATAAAATTAACCATGAATGGACCATACCAATTCGATCTATGAATTGGACAAATTATTCACTCATAGAAAAAAAAATGAAAGATCTTTATGATAGGATAATCACAACCAAGAATCAAATAGAACAAATCACAAAAGACAATAAAAAAACAGTTTTAACCTATGATGATAAAATAAAAGGATCAGAATCACAGAAATATAGTTGGCAGATATTAAAAAGAAACAATATACGATTAATACGTAAATCACATTTTTTTATAAAATTTTTCATTGAAAAAATATACATGGATATCTTGCTATGTACCATAAACATTCCCAGAATCAATATACAACTTTTTTTTGAATCAACAAAAAAAATTATCAATAAATACACTTACAACCATGAAACAAATCAAGAAAAAATTGATGAAATAAATCCAAATAGAATGAACTTTATTTCAACTATAAAAAAGTGGGTTTCAAATACTAATATTAGTAATAAAAATTTAAATAGTTATACTTGCTTGTCCCAAGCATATGTATTTTACAAATTATCACAAACCCAATTACTTAACAAGTATAACTTGAAATATATATTTCAAGATCATGAAACCCATTATTATCTTAGGGATAAAATAAAGGATTATTGTATAACACGAGGACTATTTGATTACAAATCAAGGCATAATCAAATTCAAAAGTCTGGAATGAATAACTGGAAAAACTGGTTAAAGGGTTTTTATCAATACAATTTTTCCCGGATCAAATGGTCTCGATTAGTCCCGAAAAAATGGCGAAATAGAGTCAATCAACTTCGTATGATTAAAAATAAAGACTCAATTAAATTTAATTCATATGAAAACAAAAAAGACCAATTAAGTCATTATGTAAAAGAAGATTATTCCGTAACGGTTTTGTTCAAAAAAAAAAAAATGGTTAAAAAACACTACAGATATGATCTTTTATCACATAAATATATGAATTATGAATATATTAATTATGGGGATAAGAAAAACTCCTATTTTTATGGATCAACAGTACAAGTAAAGGAGAACCGGGAGATTCCATATCTATATAATTTCAATACATCGAAACCTGACGCATTTTATCTATTGGTAAGTACAACTATTAGTGATTATCTAGAGGAAAGATATCCTATTGATACGAATATAAATCGGGATAGAAAATATTTTGATTGTAAAATTCTCCATTTTTGTCTTATAAAAAATATTGATATCGAGACTTGGACCAATGCGCATATTGGTATCAAGATTAATAAAAATACTAAGACTCAAACTAATAAGTATAAAAACAAAATGAAAAAGAAAGAGATTTCGTTTCATAAAGAAATCAACTTATACAAGAAAAAAAAAAAACTTTTTGATTGGATGGGAATGAATCAAAAAAGGTTATATCATAATCCTACCATAGCAAAACTAAAATCTTGGTTCTTACCAGAATTTGTGCTACTTTTTGAAACATATAAAATTAAACCATGGATTATACCAATTCAATTTCTTCTTTTAGATTTTCATAAAAATGAAAAGATTAGTCAATATGAAAACATCAACATAAAAAAAAAAAAAAACCTTCCCATATTATCTAATCAAAAAGAATATATTGATTTAGAAAATTCTAACCAAGAAAAAAACAAACAACAATATCCAAAATATCTTGGATATGATCTAGGAAAACAAAACGAAAAAAAAGATGTTGAAGATAATTACGCGGGATCAGACATTAAAAAACGTAGAAATAAAAAAGAATCTAAGAAGATCAAGGAAGCAGAACTAGATTTATTACTAAAAAAATATTTTCTTTTTCAATTAAGATGGGATGATTCTTTGAGTCAAAGAATGATCAATAATATTAAGGTATATTGTCTCTTACTTAGATTGACAAATGCAAAGCAAATTGCTATATCCTCTATTCAAAGAGGAGAAATGCGTCTGGATGTAATGCTGATTCAAAAAGATCTTGTTCTTACAGAATTGATAAAAAGAGGAATATTAATTATCGAACCAGTTCGTTTATCTATAAAAAGGGATGGGCAATTTATTATCTATCAAACCATAAGTATTTCATTAGTTGATAAAGGTAAAGATAAAGTTAAAACTAATAAAAAATTCATAAAAAAACGAAATGTTGATAAGAATAATTTAGACAAATCCATTGCACAACATAGCGATATGCCTGTGAATGAAGAAAAAAAAAATAATTCTAATTTTCTTGTTCCTGAACATATTCTATCTCATCGACGTCGGAGAGAGTTGAGAATTCTAATTTGTTTCCATTTCTGGAATTGGAATGATATAGATAAAAATCCACAATTTTGCAACGAAAACAAAATAATAAACTGTGGACAATTTTTTAATGAGGACAAGCATCTTAATAGAGATGCAAACAACTTTATTAAATTCAAATTATTTCTTTGGCCTAATTACCGATTAGAGGATTTAGCTTGTATGAATCGTTACTGGTTTGATACCCATAACAGCAGTTGTTTTAGTATGTTAAGGATATATATGTATCCCCAATCCAGAATAAATTAATAAACTAATATTATATTTCCTATATATCACCTGACATAACATATTTGATATATGGCGAAAGATGTACATATGCATATGTTATGTTACATTTTAGTACATGATATTGATTTATTTTTGGATCTAGGAATAATAAATTAGTAGAATCTTTAAATTAAGTAAAAAAAAAAAAAAAAAAAAATCACTCTCTTTCGTGAATGTGTAAATGTATTATATTTTATTCTATCGAAATCCCAGTTTATGTTTGAAATAAAAATGGGGTTTCGATAGAATAAAAAAGTATGAATAAATCTAAACTTTTGTTTATATCAGATTAATAATGACTGACATAATCATAACATAATATAATAATAATTATTATTTTTCCTGATCGGTAAAATCTAAAAAAAATAAAAAGATAGAAGAATTTTTTTATGGTCAAAAATTCATTCATTTCAGTTATTCTGCAAGACGAAAAAGAAGAAAACAAAGGGTCTGTTGAATTTCAAGTATTCAGTTTCACCAATAAAATACGGAGACTCACCTCGCATTTGGAATTGCACAAAAAAGATTTTTTATCTCAAAGAGGTCTACGAAAAATTCTGGGAAAACGTCAACGGCTGTTGGCTTATTTGTCAAAGAAAAATAGAGTAAGTTATAAAAAATTAATTAGTCAGTTAGATATTCGGGAGCTTAAAACTCGTTAATTTGAGGATTCATTTGAAATTTTTTTTTAGGTTTTTATTTTTCTAAACCTCGTTTTGAGAAATTCATGGAATAATGAATTAGGAAAGAAAAGATATGACTGTACCGGCTACAAGAAAAGATCTCATGATAGTCAATATGGGCCCTCATCACCCATCGATGCATGGTGTTCTTAGACTCATTATAACTCTCGACGGTGAAGATGTTATTGACTGTGACCCCGTATTGGGCTATTTACACAGAGGAATGGAAAAAATAGCGGAAAACCGAACAATTATACAATATCTTCCTTATGTAACACGTTGGGATTATTTAGCTACTATGTTCACCGAAGCAATAACAGTAAATGCACCAGAACAATTGGGAAATGTTCAAGTACCCCAAAGGGCCAGCTATATCAGAGTAATTATGCTAGAGCTGAGTCGTGTAGCTTCGCATTTGTTATGGCTTGGGCCTTTTATGGCGGATATCGGTGCGCAGACTCCCTTTTTCTATATTTTCAGAGAGAGAGAATTGCTATATGATCTATTCGAAGCTGCCACAGGTATGCGAATGATGCATAATTATTTCCGCATCGGAGGAATAGCTGCTGATCTACCTCATGGTTGGATAGATAAATGTTTAGATTTCTGCGATTATTTTTTAACGAGTGTTGTTGAATATGAAAAACTTATTACGCGGAATCCCATTTTTTTGGAACGAGTTGAAGGAGTGGGCATTATTGGTGGAGAAGAAGCAATAAATTGGGGCTTATCAGGACCCATGTTACGAGCTTCTGGGATCCAATGGGATCTTCGTAAAGTTGATCATTATGAATGTTACAATGAATTCGATTGGGAAGTCCAATGGCAAAAAGAAGGGGATTCATTAGCTCGTTATTTAGTACGAATTGGCGAAATGAGGGAATCCATAAAAATTATTCAACAGGCTTTAGAAGGAATTCCCGGAGGACCCTATGAGAATTTAGAAATTCGGCGCTTAGATAGAGCAAGAAATTCCGAATGGAATGATTTTGAATATAGATTCATTAGTAAAAAACCTTCGCCTAATTTTGAATTGTCGAAACAAGAACTTTATGTAAGAATAGAAGCCCCAAAGGGAGAATTAGGAATTTATTTGATAGGAGATAATAGTTTTTTCCCCTGGAGATGGAAAATTCGTCCGCCCGGTTTTATCAATTTGCAAATTCTTCCTCAGTTAATTAAAAGAATGAAATTGGCTGATATCATGACAATACTAGGTAGTATAGATATCATTATGGGAGAAGTTGACCGTTGAAATGATAATTGGCACAACAGAAGCACAAACTATCAATTATTTTTCTAAATCAGAATCCTTAAAAGAAGTCTATGGACTCATATGGCTATTTATCCCTGCTTTGACCCTTATATTGGGAATCATAATAGGAGTACTAGTAATTGTATGGTTAGAAAGAGAAATATCCGCAGCGATACAACAACGTATTGGACCCGAATATGCCGGCCCATTGGGAATTCTTCAAGCTCTAGCGGACGGGACTAAATTACTTTTTAAAGAGGACCTCCTACCATCTAGAGGAGATATTCGTTTGTTTAGTATCGGACCGTCTATAGCAGTCATATCAATTGTATTAAGTTATTTAATAATTCCTTTTGGGTATCGACTTGTTTTAGCTGATCTCAGTATGGGTGTTTTTTTATGGATCTCCATTTCAAGTATTGCTCCTATTGGGCTTCTTATATCAGGATATGTATCGAATAATAAATACTCTTTTTTAGGTGGCTTGCGAGCTGCGGCTCAATCTATTAGTTATGAAATACCATTAACTCTATGTGTGTTATCAATATCTCTACGTGTGATTCGTTAGAACATGAACTTTGACCTCAAAATGAAATAAAGGAAAGAGGAATTAATATATTGGATAGATATAGATATTTTTATTTTTTTATTCATCAGAGTTATTCAGGTCGATGAGTTAAACCAGATAGTTATATGAGTAAAATAAAACAGCTTATCAATGTGTAGTAAAAAGAGAAAATCTCATTCCCTATATATAAGAATAAAGCAGAAGTAAACATTAAGGAGTATAAACTCTTTATCCCAAGATTGAGATTCTTTAATTAGTCATCATATCTTGAAGCGGGTACAAAAGATCAACTGTATGGGATTACTGTCTTGTATGTATTACCATACAGGAGATCAATCAAAAATTCAGTGGACGGTTAGGAACACCAAAGGTACACAAAGGATTAGTAATAGAGATAATGTAAGGTATCAAAAAAGAGGTATTTTCACATAAAACGAATCATAAGATGATTAGGGGCTTTAAGTTGGTAGAAATGATCAAGCAGTACTTCCCCACGATTCCGATCTAGAGTATGCTCCTAGTCACTGATTAAAGAAATAACTATCAAGAACGAATTAATCCTTTATTCTCAGGAATACCTCTTACGAGAAAGAAGAACAGGAACAAAAGAAATAGAATATAAACAAAGATCTTTATTTATTTTTTCCTACATCTATACCAATATATATGTATATATAAAATTCTTATTCTTTATGATTCAGTAAAGAATGTCTAATTCTTTTTATCTCTTGATCTAACGAGTATTTTATTGAAAGATTAAGTTATTACCGAAGATTTAATTATAAGGGATGAGATCAATTCGGAAGCGCCCTTTTTTTGTTATTCTAGCAGACAGAATTCCATTGGTCTAATTTTTGGGACTCTACACGGTATTTTTATTCTATCTACCCTACCCCACAAAAATACCTATAATAATACCGAACCAGTCCTTACATTTATTTGTACGCGGCCATAGAGGAGCCGTATGAAGCTGAGGTCTCATGTACGGTTTTGGAATAGCGGTGAGAACAATTATGTTATTATCGACTATGATTATCGAACAGTTCAAGTACAGTTGATATAGTTGAGGCGCAGTCAAAATATGGTTTTTGGGGGTGGAATATGTGGCGTCAACCTATAGGGTTTATCGTTTTTCTAATTTCTTCTCTAGCAGAATGCGAGAGATTACCTTTTGATTTACCAGAAGCAGAAGAAGAATTAGTAGCAGGTTATCAAACCGAATATTCTGGTATCAAATATGGTTTATTTTATATTGCTTCTTATCTAAATCTCTTAGTTTCTTCATTATTTGTAACAGTTCTTTATTTAGGTGGGTGGAATTTATCTATTCCATACATATCTGTTCCTGAACTTTTCGGAATAAATGAAATTGCTAGAGTCTTTGGAATAACAATTGGTATCTTTATTACATTAGCTAAAGCTTATTTGTTTCTTTTTATATCTATCACAACAAGATGGACTTTACCCAGGATGAGAATGGACCAACTATTAAATCTTGGATGGAAATTTCTTTTACCTATTTCTCTAGGTAATTTATTATTGACAACGTCTTCCCAACTTGTTTCACTATAAATAACACAATACGATAATGGTATTCTAGACTCATAACCTCTCTTAAACAAGAGAAAGAAACATCAACTTATTCGTGGATATCTACAATATGTTTCCTATGGTGACTGGGTTCATGAATTATGGTCAACAAACAATACGAGCCGCAAGGTATATTGGTCAAAGTTTCATAATTACCTTATCCCATGCAAATCGTTTACCTGTAACTATTCAGTATCCTTATGAAAAGTCGATCACATCAGAACGTTTCCGTGGTCGAATCCACTTTGAATTTGATAAATGTATTGCTTGTGAAGTATGTGTTCGTGTGTGCCCCATAGATCTACCTGTTGTTGATTGGAGATTTGAAGGAGATATTAAAAATAAAATATTGATTAACTATAGTATAAATTTTGGTGTCTGTATATTTTGTGGTAACTGTGTCGAATATTGTCCCACTAACTGTTTATCAATGACTGAAGAATATGAACTTTCTACTTATGATCGTCACGAATTGAATTATAATCAAATCGCTTTGGGTCGGTTACCAATGTCAGTAATTGGAGACTACACAATTCAAACAGTTATGAATTCGACTCAAATAAAAATAGACAAAGGTAAATATTTTGATTCAAGAACAATTACCAATTAGTAAGATTTTATTTTTCTATTTTGATAGAAAGGATCCAAGCTTCTTTATTTTATTTTTTTTAGTCAATGTAACTAGAAAGTAAAACGATAACTATTGATTGTTGAGAATAGCGGGTTTATTTAATATTTTTCGTTTTGATTTGGAAATATAAGATTCCAACTCTTCTTTTCTTCTGAATAAATTAAAATGAAAAAGTTGAGTTGGCCCAATAACTTTATCTACATTAATCTATATTACAATCTATACTGCATTACTACATTAAGATTTTATTTAGGAACGGTATCATAGACAATTAAAAAAATAGGCTAATTTTTACTTCCTGGACTATTCAGTAAGGTCATGAAATCTTTCGATTTATTTATTTATTTTCTTATTTCATACATAATGGATTTACCTGGATCAATACATAATATTGTTGTAGTATTTCTGGGATCAGTTCTTATATTTGGGGGCCTGGGAGTAGTATTATTTACCAATCCAATTTATTCTGCCTTTTCGTTGGGATTGGTTCTTGTTTGTATATCCTTATTCTATATTCTATCGAATTCTTATTTTATAGCTGCTGCACAACTTCTTATTTATGTGGGAGCCATAAATGTCTTAATCATATTTGCTGTAATGTTCATAAATGGCTCAGAATATTCCAATGTTTCCCGCCTTTGGACCCTTGGAGATGGGGTTACTTCACTGGTTTGTACAAGTATTTTTTTTTTTTTTTTTTTTTCACTAATTATTACTATCCCAGATACGTCATGGTACGGAATTCTTTGGACTACAAGATCAAACCAGATTCTAGAACAGGACCTAATAAGTTATGTTCAACAAATTGGAATTCATTTATCAACAGATTTTTATCTTCCATTTGAACTCATTTCTATAATTCTTTTAGTTTCTTTAATAGGTGCAATTACTATGGCTCGTCAATCATAAATACTTATGATTTAAAAAATTTTTAGAATTATAAATTTGAAATAAAATAAAAAAGGTGTAAAGGTTTAAGATTTTTAGTTAAATCTATTGCCAATACCTTCTATTGTTCTGTAATATTTTGTTCTATTCTAGTCAATGAAATCAGTTGAATTGTTATTCATATTTAAATAAATCTAAATTGATGAGGAGTTAGTCAATGATGTTCGAGCATGTACTTTTTTTGAGTGTCTATTTATTTTCTATCGGTATCTATGGATTAATCACAAGTCGAAACATGGTTAGAGCACTTATGTGTCTTGAGCTTATACTAAATTCAGTTAATATCAATCTCGTAACATTTTCTGATTTATTTGATAGTCGCCAATTAAAAGGAGACATTTTCTCAATTTTTGTTATAGCTATTGCAGCGGCTGAAGCTGCTATTGGATTAGCTATTGTTTCATCGATCCATCATAACAAAAAATCAACTCGTATCAATCAAGCAAATTTGTTGAATAATTAAATTAGTCGTAATCATTCATTATGTAATCATTGATTTTCATTATATAAATTATATAATAATAAAATAATAATTTATATTAATTTGTTAGATTTATTCAAATTTAAAATAGAATTAAAATTCCATTAATATTAATTAAATATTGTATTATTTGTTGACCAATTTGAATTCAGATGTGCGACTTGTATTGTATGACTGTGGTTGTTGAAAGAGAAATCAAAGTATCTTGGCACTTTTTCATGAACAAATTTAGAAATATATTGATTCTTAAAAAAATTAATAAATCATTGATTCATCTGGTGTCTACAATATAAACATATAATTAATTTACTACCATTTATTTTTACCATACCAGATCGAAAATTTTTTATGTTCAAAACGGGAATTTATAATTTAATGTCACATTCAGTAAAAATTTATGATACATGTATAGGGTGTACTCAATGTGTGCGCGCCTGCCCTACAGATGTATTGGAAATGATACCTTGGGACGGATGTAAAGCTAAACAAATTGCTTCCGCACCAAGAACCGAGGATTGTGTAGGTTGTAAGAGATGTGAATCCGCTTGCCCGACAGACTTTTTGAGTGTCCGTGTTTATTTATGGCATGAAACAACTCGCAGCATGGGTCTATCTTATTAATTGATACGTTACAAAAACTCCACTTGAATCATTTGATTCCTCATTTACCGACAAAAGCCCGTACTCGATAAAATCAATATATTATTCCGAGCACGGGCTTTTCTGGTCAAAGCGTATCTTGTCTTTATCACGAGTCATTTTCCTTGGTTTTGGTTAACAATACTTGTTGTTTTGCCTATATTCGCGGGTTCTTCCATTTTTTTTCTTCCCCATAAGGGGAATAAGGTGTTTCGATGGTATACTATATGTATATGCTTATTAGAACTCCTTTTAACGACCTATGCATTCTGTTATCATTTCCAATTGGACGATCCCTTAATCCAATTGGAAGAAGATTGGAAATGGATAAATATTTTGGATTTTCACTGGAGACTGGGAATCGATGGGCTTTCCGTGGGACCCATTTTACTGACAGGATTTATTACTACTTTAGCTACTTTAGCGGCTTGGTCAGTTACTCGAAATTCACGATTATTCCATTTCTTTATGTTAGCAATGTACAGTGGTCAAATAGGATCATTTTCTTCTCGAGACCTTTTACTTTTTTTTATCATGTGGGAGTTAGAATTAATTCCTGTTTACTTACTTTTATCCATGTGGGGAGGAAAGAAGCGCTTATACTCGGCTACAAAGTTCATTTTGTACACTGCAGGGGGTTCTATTTTTCTATTAATAGGAGTTCTAGGTATGGGTTTATATGGCTCCATTGAACCGACATTAGATTTTGAAAGACTTGCTAATCAATCATATCCTATGGCATTGGAAATAATATTCTATTTTGGCTTCCTTATTGTTTATGCTGTCAAATCGCCGATCATACCCCTACATACATGGTTACCAGATACCCATGGAGAAGCACATTACAGTACATGTATGCTTCTTGCCGGAATTTTATTAAAAATGGGAGCATATGGATTGATTCGGATCAATATGGAATTATTACCCCGTGCTCATTCCATATTTTCTCCGTGGTTGGTGATAGTGGGAACAATACAAATAATCTATGCGGCTTTAACCTCTTTTGGTCAACGCAATTTAAAAAGGAGAATAGCCTATTCCTCTGTATCTCACATGGGTTTCACAATTATAGGAATTGGTTCTATAACCAACATGGGACTAAATGGAGCCATTCTACAAATACTTTCTCATGGATTTATTGGTGCTGCACTTTTTTTCTTGGCAGGAACCTGTTGTGATAGAATACCTCTTGTTTCTCTCGACGAAATGGGGGGGATAGCTGTCCCGATGCCGAAAATATTTACAATGTTCAGTAGCTTTTCGATGGCCTCTCTTGCATTGCCAGGGATGAGTGGTTTTGTTGCCGAATTAGTAGTATTTTTTGGAATAATTACCAGCTCAAAATATCTTTTAATTCCAAAAGTACTAATTACTTTTGGAATGGCAATTGGAATGATATTAACTCCTATTTATTTATTATCTATGTTACGTCAGATGTTCTACGGATACAAGTTATTCAATGTTCCAAATTCTAATTTTGTGGATTCTGGACCACGAGAACTTTTTGTTTCGATCTGTCTCTTTTTACCAATAATAGGTATTGGTATTTATCCCGATTTCGTTCTCTTACTATCAGTTGACAAGGTACAAGCTATCTTATCTAATTATTTTTTATAGATAGTTTTTATTAATGAGACGGCAAGTCTTATAATTCTGTAAAATAAAGTGAATTAGAGTTGTAATGAGATGTATCTCGAGTTTTTGCGAACCATTTTATTTCTGGAGTCAAATGGTTCGCAAAAACTCGAGATACATATGAGATGATGTTCTTATGTTATGTATCGTTTATTCAATTAGATGTTAATGTGAATGAACCATAACTATGTAAACCTATTCCTAATAGATTGATCCCAAAATAACATATCCAAATTATAAGAAATCCTATAGAAGCCGCAAGTGCCGAATGTGTATCTTGTAAACTTTTATTTGTTCTAGTATGTGAATAAATCGCGAATATGATCCAAGTAATAAATGCCCAAGTTTCCTTAGGGTCCCAATTCCAATAAGATCCCCAAGCCTCATTAGCCCATACTGCTCCAGAAAGAATGCCTATGGTTAAAAAGGTAAAGCCTAAACAAATGACACGATAACTCCAATAATCTAAACGCTGAGTCAATTGATATTTGTAATAATTTCGAAATGAAATAAAAGAAGTGTTTTTAAAAACACTTCTTTTATCATTCAAATATTCGACTTCGCCAACGATAAATGATTTAATTACTAAATTCTTGCTTTTAAAAAACATATCGATATTTTTTCGAAATGTAACGACTAAAAGAGCGACTGATAATAATGATCCACATAAAAGAGCTGCATAGCTTAATAGCATCATACTTACGTGCATCATTAACCACTGAGATTGTAGAGCGGGTACTAATATAGCGGATTGATGCATTTCGGTTGAAAGACCCGACGTGGCGAAACCTTGGGTAAAAATAGCACTTGGCGCGGTTATTACGCTTAAATAATTTTTATTATTTCGTATTTTAGGAATCATATGAATAATGGAGAAACTCCATGAAAGGAAGATTAATGACTCATATAAATTACTTAATGGGGAATGACCCGAATAAATCCAACGAATAACTAATAATCCTGTTATAGATAAAAAGGTAGCTATCATACCTCTTTCCGATGAATTGCGTAATTCTACGATTTCGTGGACTAATAAGGTCATAAAATGAATCGTAATCACAATTGAAATAATCGAAAAAGAGATATGAGTTAATATATGTTCTAAAGTTGCAAATATCATAAAAAGGGCGGGGGTTCTCCATTATAGAATTAAAATCGAGAATTAAATATATTATAGGATCCACTGTGTCCCTTTTAGGGGATGCCGCCACTCGGACTCGAACCGAGATGCTCTAGCACTGCTTCCTAAGAACAGCGTGTCTACCAATTTCACCATGGCGGCTTATTTGAAATATTAATAAATAATAGTCAATTCATGTTAAATGGTCAAGATTCAAGGATTCAATATAGTTAGTAAACATTAGAACCGATGAAATAAAGACTTATTTAAATTAAGATTTGAATGTTTACTAAGTATCGCCGTAGGGTTTAGCTTTAAGAATCAACTTTCATGTATCTAGTTTAGAATGTAAAAATGGAGTTATACCAAGACAGTCAGAACTAGATAGTTTTGTTCCGGGTCGAGTTATAGAACTAAAAATCATCCTTTTTTATTTTTAGATTATTTTTTAATTAATGTATTGAAAATTAAAAAGATTAATTAAAAAAAATAAATGTCATATTTATCGTAATTTTATTCGAGGCATTTTTCTAATAATTTCGATATCTTAGTATCATTAATAATACTCTTCGTAATTTATTATAAATACTATCTAGTAACTATACTTCTAATTAGGTTTTGGGCTAGGCATATAACAAAAAACTTTATTCTCTATCAATTAAATTTTCACAATAGAATATTTAATTGATAGAGAATAATTAGAATACTTAGTACTATACTAAGAGGCCAGTAAACATAAGAATTATTATTTACTATATAACACGCCACAGCAGTTAGTTCTAACTAATATTGATATTAATAAGTTCTTAATGGTATGTCGATTTAGATTATTCCAAAATTTTATTACTTGTTTGTTGCACAAAAAAACTTTTTGAATGCCCAGTGGAAACCGATTTAGCTAAAGAAAGAGCTTTTACTGCCGTTAAATATCCCTTCTTCTTCCAAATATTTCTACGAATACGTTTTTTTGATCGAGAAATACGTTTTTTTGGAACCGCCATTCAAAAACAAAATACTAATTTTTATTATTGTATGTGAAAGACATATATTTAGATCGTTTTTTCGTCATTATCCATACTTATCCCATGGATAATAAATACTTTGTTCAAAACCTGTAAAACATATCATAATAATATAAATATAATTCTATCTAATTATATAATATATATGTAAATATGTAAAAATAAATATATACATATATACAAAATATACCAAAAGATTATGAATTATCTATACGTATCCATGTATATATACCTATGCCATATCACATATATATCTAGGGCTAAATGAAATAGATAATAATTTTTTTTTTTTTTTTATTTTTTTTGTTGATTTCTTTTATTATTGTTCTTTTGGTTGGTGGATTTTAAACAATTAAATTTATAACAATAAAAAAACAAATATTTTTTTATGGAACAAACATATCAATACGCATGGATAATACCCTTTCTTTCACTTCCAGTTACTATGTCAATAGGATTTGGACTTCTGTTTATTCCTACAGCAACAAAAAATATTCGTCGTATGTGGGGTTTTACTAGTGTTTTACTACTAAGTATAACTATGGCCTTTTCGGCCAGTCTGTCTATTCAGCAAATAAATGGAAGTTTTATCTATCAATATTTATGGTCTTGGACTATCAATAATGATTTTTCCTTAGAGTTTGGACACTTGATCGATCCACTTACTTCTATTATGTTAATACTAATTACTACTGTTGGAATCATGGTTCTTATTTATAGTGACAATTATATGTCTCATGATCAAGGATATTTTAGATTTTTTGCTTATATGAGTTTTTCTAATACTTCCATGTTGGGATTAGTTACTAGTTCCAATTTGATACAAATTTATATTTTTTGGGAACTCGTGGGAATGTGTTCATATTTATTAATAGGTTTTTGGTTTACACGACCGGTTGCAGCAAGTGCTTGCCAAAAAGCCTTTATAACTAATCGTGTAGGAGACTTTGGTTTATTATTAGGAATCTTAGCTTTTTATTGGATAACTGGCAGTTTAGAATTTCGGGATTTGTTCAAAATAGTTAATAACTTGATCCATAGTAATGGGGTTAATTCTACATTTGTTACTCTCTGCGCCTTTTTATTATTCGTCGGCGCAATTGCTAAATCTGCACAATTCCCTCTTCACATATGGTTACCTGATGCTATGGAGGGGCCCACCCCTATTTCGGCTCTTATACACGCTGCTACCATGGTAGCAGCGGGAATTTTTCTTGTAGCTCGGCTTCTTCCTCTTTTCAGAGTTATACCTTACATAATGAATTTCGTTTCTTTAATAGGCATAATAACAGTACTATTAGGAGCTACTTTGGCTCTCGCTCAAAGAGATATTAAAAGAAGTTTAGCCTATTCCACAATGTCTCAACTGGGTTATATTATGTTAGCTCTAGGTATAGGTTCTTATCGAGCTGCCTTATTCCATTTAATAACTCATGCCTATTCTAAAGCTTTATTGTTTTTGGGATCCGGATCCATTATTAATTCTATGGAACCTATTGTTGGATATTCACCCGATAAAAGTCAGAATATGGTTCTTATGGGCGGTTTAACAAGATATGTTCCAATTACAAGAACTACTTTCTTATTAGGTACACTTTCTCTTTGTGGTATTCCGCCTCTTGCTTGTTTTTGGTCCAAGGATGAAATTATTAATGATAGTTGGTTGTATTCACCAATTTTTGCAATAATAGCTTGTTTTACAGCGGGATTAACCGCATTTTATATGTTTCGAATGTATTTACTAACCTTTGATGGGCATTTGCGTGTTCATTTTCAAAATTATAGTAGTACTAAAAATAGTTCATTCTATTCCATATCTCTATGGGGAAAAGCAGTACCGAAAGTAGTCAATAGAAATTTACTTTTATCAACAATTAATAATAAGGTCTTCTTTTTTTCAAAGGATACATATCAAATTAATGATAATATAAAAAATCGAATGCGATACTTGAGTACTTCTTTTATAAATAAATACACTTACATGTATCCTCACGAATCGGACAATACTATGCTATTTCCTCTTCTTATATTGACACTATTTACTTTGTTCATGGGATCAATAGGAATTGATTTTGATCAAGGAGTAGTAGATTTTGATATATTATCGAAATGGTTAACTCCATCGAGAAACCTTTTGAATAAAAATTCAAACTATTCTATGAATTGGTATGAATTTTTTACAAATGCAATTTTTTCAGTAAGTATAGCTCTTTTTGGACTATTTATAGCATCCATTTTATATGGGTCTGTTTATTCATCTTTCAAGAATTTGGACTTAATCAATTCATTTGTAAAAAGGGGTCCTAAAAGAATTATCTTGGACCAAATAAAAAAAGTGGTATACAATTGGTCATATAATCGTGGTTACATAGACATTTTTTATACTAGAGTCTTAATCATGAGTATAAGAGGATTAGCCGAACTAATTCAGTTTTTTGATAGACGTATAATTGATGGAATTATAAATGGGGTTGGGGTTGCAAATTTCTTGATGGGAGAAGGCATCAAATATATGGGAGGTGGACGAATTTCGTCTTATCTATTCTTGTATTTATCTTATGTATTAATTTTTTTATTAATCTTTTTATTTTATAATTATTTTATAATAAATTTTTAGTGACGGATACGTAAAAGATATTTTTTCTTTTCCATCACTTGGACATGTATAAAAAAAATATTGTGACATTTCATTTCGTACAGCATTTTCAAATAGATCATTTTTTATATATCTAAATGGACGATTCCATCGTTTATAATCGAAAAAAAAAGTCATAAGAGGTTTTTCAAACCGGAAATGGGCATGGGTCTTTTCTTTTTTTTCTTCTTTAAGTCTTCCCAATTCCCAATTCTCTTGATACCCATCAAGATAAGAATCTTCGTCAACAGGGCTATCCTTATAGGATGTCTCTTTAAAGTGGAATTCATCTTTTGTTTTTTCCTTTCCATTCACCCGGATCTCTTCCGTTTCATCTATTTTGTCCGGATCCTCTTTTTCTTCCGAACAAAGGGAAGGGTCTTCTTCGGTGGATCCCCCTTGTTCCTGTTTAGTCGCCTTCGTTTCGGAAGTTGTTTCTACATCGATTTCTTCCTCACTTTCTCCCTTTTCTTCTGTTTCTGAGGTTTCTTTCAGTTTCTTAGTGACAATAGGCGACGGCATTCTGCCTAAATAGTAGACACAGGTGATAAATAAGAGAATACTAAAGATTCGAGCCATATAATTTCTCA